ATAGACAAATCTTTTTTTTTTTTTTTTGATATTTCTGAACGGATGAAAAAAAAATTTAGAAATTGGATGTGGAAAAACACAGAATTCACAATTTCGAATTATACCGAGAAAAAGACAAAAGAAAGCGCGAAAAAAAAAGAGGAGGACAAAAAAGAAGAAGACAAAAGAAAGGAGAAAGTGCGTATACAAATAGCGGAAGCCTGGGATAGTATTTTACTTGCTCAAGTAATGAGAGGTTTTTTATTAGTAACCCAATCAATTCTTAGAAAATATATTATATTACCTTCATTGATAATAGCTAAAAATATCGTCCGTATACTATTATTTCAATTTCCGGAATGGTATGAGGACTTAAAGGATTGGAATAGAGAAATGCATGTTAAATGTACCTATAACGGCGTTCAATTATCAGAAAAAGAATTTCCAAAAAACTGGTTAACAGACGGCATTCAGATCAAGATCCTATTTCCTTTTCGTCTTAAACCTTGGCACAGATCTAAGTTACGAGCCCCTTATAACGATCCAATGAAAAAGCAAGGTCAAAAAAATGATTTTTGTTTTTTAACAATTTTTGGAATGGAAGCTGAACTACCTTTTGGTTCTCCCAGAAAAAAACTTTCATTTTTTGAACCGATTTTAAAAGAACTCAAAAAAAAAATAAAAAAATTGCAAAAGAAATGTTTTATAATTCTAGGAATTTTTAAAGAACAAACAAAATTGTTTCTAAATGTCTCAAAAAAACCAAAAAAATGGATCATTAAAAACATTCTGTTTATAAAAGAAATAATAAAAGAACTCTCAAAAATAAACCCAATTATATTATTTGGATTGAGAGAAATAGAAGTATATGAATTGAGTGAAATTAAAAAAGATTCAATAATCAGTAATCGGATGATTCAGGAATCGTCCATTCAAATTAGATCTCAGGATTGGACAAATTATTCATTAACAGAAAAAAAAATGCAAGATCTGACTGATAGAATAAACACAATCATAAATCAAATAGAAAAAATTACAAAAGACAAGAAAAAGGGATTTATAACTTCAGATAGAAATTTGAGTTCTAACAAAATAAGTTATGATGATAAAAGATTGGAATCACAAAAAAATATTTGGCAGATATTAAAAAGAAGAACTGCTCGATTAATCCGTAAATCCCATTATTTTATAATATTTTTCATTGAAAAGATATACATAGATATCTTTCTATCTATGATTAATATTCCTAGTATCAATACACAACTTTTTCTTGAATCAACAAAAAAAATTATTAATAAAAACATTAACAGTAATGAAGCAAATCAAGAAAGAATTAATAAAACAAATCAAAGTTTAATTAAATTTATTTCGATTATAAAAGAGTCACTTTCTAATACTAATATTAGTCTTAGTCAAAAAAATTCAAAGACTTTTTTTGACTTATCTTACTTTTCACAAGCATATGTATTTTACAAATTATCACAAACCCAACTTATTAAGTTAGAGAAATTGAAATCCGTATTTCAATATAATGGAAACCCCCTTTTTCTTAAGAATGAAATAAAGGATTCTTTTGTTGTAAGACAAGAACTATTTCATTCCGAATTAAGACCTAAGAATCTTCGCAATTCTGGAATGAATCAATGGACAAATTGGTTAAGGAGTCATTATCAATATCAATGTGATGTATCTCAAATTAAATGGTCTAGAGTAGTACCACAAAAATGGCGAAATATATTGAACTGTATAGCTCAAAATAAAGATTTATATAAAGATTTGTGTGATTTATATGAAAAAGATGAATTAATTCACTACGAAAAAAAAACAAAAATGGAAACGGATTTATTATTGAATCAAAAGGATAATTTTAAAAAACAATATAGATATGATCTTTTAGCATATAAATCTATAAATTCTGAAACTAAGAAGTACTCTTCAATTTATGGATCACCATTACAAGTAAAAACTAACCAAGATATTTTTTATAATTACAACACACATAAACAAAAATCATTTAATATGGTAGAAGATGATATTCGAGATATGGATAAAAATACGGATAGAAAATATTTTGATTGGAGAATTCTCGATTTTTGTCTTAAAACGAAAGTCGATATTGAGGCCTGGATCAATATTGATACTGACACTAACAGTAATAAATATACTAAGACTAGGGTTAATAAGTATCAAATAATTGATAAAATCAATAATAAAGGTCTTTTTTATCTCACACTTCAGCAAGATCAAAAAATCAACCTATCCAATCAAAAACCCCTTTTGGATTGGATGGGAATGAATGAAGAAATACTAAGTCGTCCCATATCAAATCTGGAACTTTGGTTCTTGCCAGAATTTGTGAGACTTTATAATACGTATAAAATGAAACCGTGGGTTATACCAATTAAATTACTACTTTTTAATTCTAATATAAAAAAAAATGCTAGTGAAAACAAAAGCATCACTGGAAATAAAAAAAGAGATCCTTTTATATCAATATCGGCGAATGAAAAAAAATCTCTTGAATTAGAAAACCGAAATCAAGGAGAAAAAGAATCCACGGGCCAAGCAGATCTTAAATCAGCTCTTTCAAACCAAGAAAAAGATGTTGAAGAAGATTATACGGGATCGGACATGAAAAAACATAGAAATAAAAAGCAATACAAGATCAATACAAAAGCGGAGTTTGATTTCTTCCTAAAAAGGTATTTGTATTTTCAATTGAGATGGGATGATTCTTTAAATAAAAAAATAATCAATAACATCAACGTATATTGTCTCCTGCTTAGACTGATAAATCCAAGAGAAATTACTATATCCTCTATTCAAAGGGGCGAAATGAGTCTGGATATTTTGACGATTCAGAAAGATGTAACTCTTACAGAATTTATTAAAAGGGGATTTTTGATTATTGAACCAATTCGTCTAGCTATAAAAAATGATGGAAAATTTATTATGTATCAAACCCTCGGTATTTCATTAGTTCATAAAAGTAAACATCAAATAAATCAAAGATACCGAGAAAAAAAGCATGTTGATAAGAATTCTGATGAAGTCATTACAAAACATCAAAAGATGACTGGAAATAGATATAAAAAAAATTATGATTTGTTTGTTCCTGAAAATATTTTATCGCCTAGACGTCGTAGAGAATTGCGAATTCTAATTTGTTTAAATTCTAAGAATAGACATAGAAAGGCATCTTTTTGTAATGGGAATGAGGTAAACAGTCAAGTTGTGGATAAAAGCAAAAAATATAAAAAAAAACTTCTAAAATTAAAGCTATTTCTTTGGCCCAATTATCGATTAGAAGATTTAGCTTGTATGAATCGTTATTGGTTTAATACCAATAATGGCAGTTGTTTCAGTATGGTAAGGATACATATGTATCCGCGATTGAAAATTCATTAATAGTACATTTTTCCTATATTTACCATACCATATCTGGTCTATGACGCCAAAGAGATGCACGCATACATTGTCTTACATTCCATTCTGATACATGATACTAATTCAATGACATATCAATTAGATCTAGAATGAACAAAATTTTCTTATTTTAGGTCTAAACTTTTATCTTTTGTGAGTGAAGAAACCAACCATACTTTTGTATCCCCTTTCAAATCCAATTTTAAAATGAAAATAGGATTGAGTAAGTTTTATTAAATTAAAAAAATTAGAAATTAATAACGAAATTCAAATTATTGTATATACCAAATAAAAATTAGGGGCATTATTATTACTGATCAATAAAGATATCTATCAATAAAAAATATCTTAAAATAAAAAGAGGGGGGGGAGAGAAGATTTCAGTTTATGGTAAAAAATTCATTCATCTCAGTTATTTCACAAGAAGAAAAAGACGAAAACAGAGGATCTGTTGAATTTCAAATAGTTAGTTTCACCAATAGGATACGAAGACTTACTTCACATTTACAATTACACAAAAAAGACTATTTATCTCAGAGAGGTTTACGTAAAATTCTGGGAAAACGCCAACGATTACTGTCTTATTTGTCAAAGAAAAATAGAATATGTTATAAAGAATTAATTAATCGGTTGGATATTCGGGAGTCAAAAACTCGTTAATTTTATTTTTATAAAGGCATTTTGAATTATTTGATTTATTAGATCTTGAATTTTAATGAACTTTTTTTCGTTTTCAGCAATTCATGAAAGAATGAATCGAGGAAAAACCTATGAATATACCGGCTACAAGAAAAGACCTCATGATAGTCAATATGGGCCCCCACCACCCATCAATGCATGGTGTTCTTCGACTCATCATTACTCTAGATGGTGAAGATGTTATTGACTGTGAACCAATATTGGGTTATTTACACCGAGGAATGGAAAAAATTGCGGAAAATCGAACAATTATACAATATTTGCCTTATGTAACACGGTGGGATTATTTAGCTACTATGTTCACAGAAGCAATAACTGTAAACGGACCGGAACAGTTGGGAAATATTCAAGTACCTAAAAGAGCCAGCTATATCAGAATAATTATGTTGGAGTTGAGTCGTATAGCTTCTCATCTGTTATGGCTCGGTCCTTTTATGGCGGATATTGGTGCACAAACTCCCTTTTTCTATATTTTCAGAGAAAGAGAATTAGTATATGATCTATTCGAAGCTGCCACCGGTATGAGAATGATGCATAATTATTTTCGTATCGGAGGAGTAGCGGCCGATCTACCTCATGGCTGGATAGATAAATGTTTGGATTTCTGCGATTATTTTTTAACAAGAGTTGCTGAATATCAAAAACTTATTACACGAAATCCTATTTTTTTAGAACGAGTCGAGGGAGTAGGCATTATTGGTAGAGAGGAAGTAATAAATTGGGGTTTATCGGGACCAATGCTACGAGCTTCCGGAATACAATGGGATCTTCGTAAAGTTGATCATTATGAATGTTACGACGAATTTGATTGGGAAGTACAGTGGCAAAAAGAAGGAGATTCATTGGCTCGTTATCTAGTCCGAATTGGTGAAATGATAGAATCCGTAAAAATTATTCAACAGGCCCTGGAAGGAATTCCAGGGGGACCCTATGAGAATTTAGAAATACGATACTTTGATAGAGAAAGGAATCCGGAATGGAATGATTTTGAATATCGATTTATTAGTAAAAAGCCGTCTCCTACATTTGAATTGCCGAAACAAGAACTTTATGTGAGAGTAGAAGCCCCAAAGGGAGAATTGGGAATTTTTCTCATAGGGGATCAGAGTGGTTTTCCTTGGAGATGGAAAATCCGCCCGCCGGGTTTTATCAATTTGCAAATTCTTCCGCGGTTAGTTAAAAGAATGAAATTGGCTGATATTATGACGATACTAGGTAGTATAGATATCATTATGGGAGAAGTTGATCGTTGAAATGATAATTGATACACCGGAAGTACAAGATATCGATTCTTTTTCTAGATTAGAATTTTTAAAAGAGGTTTATGGAATTCTATGGGTTCTTGTTCCTATTTTGACTCTTGTAGTGGGAATCACAATAGGCGTACTGGTAATTGTATGGTTAGAAAGAGAAATATCGGCAGGGATACAACAACGTATTGGACCTGAATACGCCGGCCCTTTGGGAGTTCTTCAAGCTCTAGCAGATGGGACAAAACTACTTTTCAAAGAAAATCTTTTTCCATCTAGGGGGGATACTCGTTTATTCAGTATCGGGCCATCCATAGCAGTCATATCAATTTTAGTAAGCTATTCAGTAGTTCCTTTTGGATATCACCTTGTTTTAGCGGATCTCAATATCGGTGTTTTTTTATGGATTGCCATTTCCAGTATTGCTCCAATTGGACTTCTTATGTCGGGATACGGGTCAAATAATAAATATTCCTTTTTAGGCGGTCTACGAGCTGCTGCTCAATCGATTAGTTATGAAATACCATTAACTTTATGTGTGTTATCAATATCTCTACGTGCGATTCGTTGATACATAGACATAAACTTTTCTCTATTCCTTCCTTTCAAGGAAAGGGTTGGAATGGATTGAGTAGATATCTTAATTTTTTTTTTATTCATTATTCGGGTTGATGAACTAAATAAAATAGTTATATGAGTGAAAGAAAACAGCTTATATATAAATTCGCAGTAAAAAGATTGATTCTCATTTTCTATGTATAAGAGTTAGAGAGTTAAGCGGAAATAAACATAAACAGAAGAGACCGTTTCCCCCAAGATTGGTTGATTAGTCATCCTGACTTGAAGCGGGTTCAAAAGATCAACCGTATTGAGTTTTCACTATCATTTTTATGTATTAGCATAACGGGGGATTGAGCAAAAACGAGTGGATGGTTAGAAACACGAACATATGTAAAGGATTAGTAATGGAGATTATGTAAATTCTCCAAAAGGACATTTTTACATAATATACAAACAAAGAATACTAATTGGGGCTTTAAGTTGGTAGAAATGATCAGGCAGTACTCCCCATGACACGATTCCAATCCAGAGTATACTCCTATCCACCGATTTAATAAATAACTATTCGAAACGAAATAATCCTTTACTTTATTTTGAAAGCCCTCTTTTTCTCAGAAATAGAAAGAAGAATAGGAACGAAAAAAAAAAAAAAAAAGAAAGATATACTTTATTTATTCTTTGTTACTTTTATTCTTTCCCATATACATATTAATAGATATATAATTTGTGTCATAATTCATTAATTAATATAGAATTTTTTTTTCGTACGTGAAACCAACGGGTTATTGATATTTTTACAAGAAGTATTTTATTGAACAGTTAAGTTATTACTGAACAAAGAAGAATTGAAAATTGAAATTATTAAATTAAAGAAAGGATGAGATCAATTCAGAAGTACTTTTTTTATTTAATTTTGAATTAAAATAATTATAACAGACAGAATTCAATTGGTCTAATTTGGGACCGGCCGATAGTTATCCATCCTACAAACATATCAAGATTCAAAAAAGAATACTGACGCGGTCCCTATATTTATTTCTGGCCTTCAAGGAGCCGTATGAGGTGAAAATCTCATGTACGGTTCTGTAATAGCGATGGTAACAGTGATGGTATCACCGACTATAATTATCTAACAGTTCAAGTACAATTGATATTGTTGAGGCGCAATCAAAATATGGTTTTTGGGGATGGAATTTGTGGCGTCAGCCTATAGGGTTTATCATTTTTATTATTTCTTCCCTAGCAGAATGTGAGAGATTACCTTTTGATTTACCAGAAGCAGAAGAAGAGTTAGTAGCAGGTTATCAAACCGAATACTCGGGTATAAAATTTGGGTTATTTTATGTTGCTTCCTATCTAAACCTATTGGTTTCTTCATTATTTGTAACAGTTCTTTACTTGGGAGGTTGGAATATATCTATTCCGGACATATATGTTTCTGAGCTTTTTGAAATAAATAAAACATGTGGAGTTTTTGGAGCGATAATTGGTATCTTTATTACATTAGCTAAAACTTATTTGTTCTTGTTCATTCCTATCACAACAAGATGGACTTTACCGAGGCTAAGAATGGACCAACTATTGAATCTTGGATGGAAATTTCTTTTACCTATTTCTCTCGGTAATCTATTATTAACAACTTCTTTCCAACTCTTTTCACTGTAAAGTAACATTCTATATTCACAACGTGTCTCAAACAAGAGAAATAAACAAACATAAAACTATTCATATATATATTAACGATATGTTCTCTATGGTAACTGGGTTCATGAATTATGGTCAACAAACAGTACGAGCTGCAAGGTACATTGGTCAAAGTTTCATGATTACTTTATCCCATGCAAATCGTTTACCCGTAACTATTCAATATCCTTATGAAAAATTAATCACCGCGGAGCGTTTCCGCGGTCGAATCCATTTTGAATTTGATAAATGTATTGCTTGTGAAGTATGCGTTCGTGTATGTCCTATAGATCTACCCGTTGTTGATTGGAAATTGGAAACTGATATTCGCAAGAAACGGCTGCTTAATTACAGTATTGATTTCGGAGTCTGTATATTTTGTGGTAATTGCGTTGAGTATTGTCCAACGAATTGTTTATCAATGACTGAAGAATATGAACTTTCTACTTATGATCGTCACGAATTGAATTATAATCAAATTGCTTTGGGTCGTTTACCAATGTCAGTAATTGACGATTATACAATTCGAACAATTTTGAATTCGCCTCAAATAAATAAGTAAATCTCTTGATTAACGAATAATTTAGAATTACTTTACTAATAACTAATATAGAAGGAATTTAGGTTTCTTTCGTGTTGTTTGGTCAATAACTACAAATACCAACTATTGATTGGTTGGTAAGAAACGCGTCTTAATTTGGATTGAAAATCCATTAATTAATATATCCATAATTGTTTTAAAATATATAGTTTAGAATTAGAACGACTCTTTCAGATAAAGAATGAAATTAGTCCAATACAATAATAGTACTCACATTTATTCATATCCCTTAGTATTTATTTACTTAGGATTAAATTAGGAATTGCTCAAAAATCATAAAAAAAAAAAAATTTCTGGTCGGGTCTCAATAAGGTCATGAAAAACATTTCTATTTATCTCTTATTTTACATATAATGGATTTGCCCGGACCAATACATGATTTTCTTTTAGTCTTTCTGGGATCGGTTCTTATACTAGGAGGTATGGGGGTGGTATTATTTACCAACCCCATTTATTCTGCCTTTTCATTGGGACTGGTTCTTGTTTGTATATCCTTATTCTATATTCTATTAAACTCTTATTTTGTAGCTGCTGCACAACTTCTTATTTACGTGGGAGCTATAAATGTTTTAATCGTATTTGCTGTGATGTTCATGAATGGTTCAGAATATTACAAAGATTTGAATCTTTGGACCATTGGGGATGTGGTTACTTTGCCAATTTGTACAAGTATTTTTGTTTTACTCATGATTATTATTACGGATACGTCATGGTACGGAATTATTTGGACTACAAGATCAAACCAGATTATAGAGCAAGATTTGATAAGTAATAGTCAACAAATTGGAATTCATTTATCAACAGATTTTTTTCTTCCATTTGAATTCGTTTCGATAATTCTTTTAGCCGCTTTGATAGGTGCAATTGCCGTGGCGCGACAGTAAAAAATTTATAGAATTAGCAATGCACATTAAACTCTGTTCGGTTTTATTCCATTACATTTATTTCCCTTTAATTAAAGATTGTTTATGTCTAAAATAGAAATTATTCAATCTATTCTATTAACAATAGAAAATCTGCCTTTGTTCCGTACTTTTTTTTATTCTAGTCAATTGAATCTGTTGAATTGCTGTTCAGTTCATATTGAAATGAATCGAAATTGATAAGGAGTTGGTCAATGATGCTCGAACATGTACTTGTTTTGAGTGCCTACTTATTTTCTATCGGTATCTATGGATTGATCACGAGCCGGAATATGGTTAGAGCCCTTATGTGTCTTGAACTTATACTGAATGCGGTTAATATGAATTTCGTAACATTTTCTGATTTTTTTGATAGTCGCCAATTAAAAGGAAATATTTTCTCAATTTTTGTTATAGCTATTGCAGCCGCTGAAGCAGCTATTGGCCCGGCTATTGTTTCATCAATTTATCGTAACAGAAAATCAACTCGTATCAATCAATCGAATTTGTTGAATAAGTAGTATTAATCATATAAATTCTAATATTCATAAATTAGAATTACCATGACCATACATTACGTAATAATACATGTTTTCAAAAATGTAAGAAATTAAAGTATCTTGGCTCTATCGCATGAGTCAATCCAGAAGTAGATTGATTAGAAAAATTATGATAAATTATTGATTCATCTGGTGTCTAAATATATGATTCATTTACAAGTTTACTAGATCGAAACTTTCTGACATTCAAAAATTTATAGATCCAAATGTCACATTCAGTAAAGATTTATGATACGTGTATAGGGTGTACTCAATGCGTGCGCGCCTGCCCAACGGATGTATTAGAAATGATACCTTGGGACGGGTGTAAAGCTAAGCAAATTGCTTCTGCTCCAAGAACAGAGGACTGTGTCGGTTGTAAGAGATGTGAATCCGCCTGTCCGACAGATTTCTTGAGTGTTCGAGTTTATTTATGGCATGAAACAACTCGAAGTATGGGTCTGGCTTATTAATACGTTCCAGAAAACCCTACTTGAATACATTTGATTTTTTTACCTTTACCGACAAAAACCCGCGCTCAAAAACTTTTTATTTTGAGCACGGGTTTTTCTGGTCCAAGTTTATCTTGTTTTTACCATGAATAATTTTCCTTGGTTAACGCTAGTTGTAGTTTTGCCAATATTCGCGGGTTCCTTAATTTTCTTTCTCCCTCATAGAGGAAATAAGATCGTTCGGTGGTATACTATATGTATATGCATAATGGAACTCCTTCTAACAACCTATGCATTCGGTTATCGTTTCCAATTGGATGATCCATTAATGCAACTGACAGAGGATTATAAATGGATCGATTTTTTTGATTTTTACTGGAGATTGGGAATAGATGGAATTTCTATAGGACCCATTTTACTGACAGGATTTATCACAACTTTAGCTACTTTAGCGGCTCGGCCGATTACTCGAGATTCCCGACTATTCCATTTTCTGATGTTAGCAATGTATAGCGGTCAAATAGGACCATTTTCTTCTCGAGACCTTTTACTTTTTTTCATCATGTGGGAGTTAGAATTAATTCCAGTTTATCTACTTCTATCCATGTGGGGGGGAAAGAAACGTTTGTATTCAGCTACAAAATTTATTTTGTACACTGCAGGAAGTTCCGTTTTTTTATTAATGGGAGTTTTGGGTATTGGTTTATATGGTTCCAATGAACCAACATTAAATTTTGAAACATCAGCTAATCAATCGTATCCTGTAGCACTGGAAATAATATTCTATATTGGATTTCTTATTGCTTTTGCTGTCAAATCACCGATCATACCCTTACATACATGGTTACCAGACACCCATGGAGAGGCACATTACAGTACTTGTATGCTTTTAGCCGGAATCTTATTAAAAATGGGAGCGTATGGATTGGTTCGGATCAATATGGAATTATTACCCCACGCCCATTCTATATTCTCTCCCTGGTTGATTATAGTAGGCACAATTCAAATAATCTATGCAGCTTCAACATCTCCCGGTCAGCGTAATTTAAAAAAAAGAATAGCCTACTCTTCTGTATCTCATATGGGTTTCATAATTATAGGAATTGGTTCTATAAGCGATACAGGACTCAACGGAGCCATTTTACAAATAATCTCTCACGGATTTATTGGCGCTGCGCTTTTTTTCTTGGCCGGAACGAGTTATGATAGAATACGTCTTGTTTATCTCGACGAAATGGGCGGAATGGCTATCGCAATTCCAAAAATATTCACGACTTTCAGTATCTTATCAATGGCTTCTCTTGCATTACCGGGCATGAGCGGTTTTGTTGCCGAATTGTTAGTTTTTTTTGGAATACTTACTAGTCAAAAATATCTTTTAATGACAAAAATATTAATTACTTTTGTAATGGCAATTGGAATGATATTAACTCCTATTTATTCATTATCTATGTTACGCCAGATGTTCTATGGATACAAACTTTTTAATGCCCCAAACTCTTATTTTTTTGATTCTGGACCGCGAGAATTATTTGTTTCGATCTCTATCCTTTTACCTGTAATAGGTATTGGTGTTTATCCCGATTTCGTTTTATCATTATCAGTTGACAAGGTCGAAGCTATTATATCCAATTATTTTTTTCGATAGTTTTTGTGAGTAAACCAAAAAATGAAACTGAAATCCCATGATTTTAAAAATGGTTGATTGTACAATAAAAAAATGAGTCTTTTATATTCTTTTAAGTAAAATAAAAAAATTGGAATTCTATTATAACTAGATATCTTTTGAATTTGTGAGAACCATTTGAATCAAGTAATGGAAATGATTCAAATGGTTCTTGATTGTTTCCATGAAGTTTTCGTATATATACCTGTATGCCGTCCTATGTTTATATTCGTCAAGTCTTTTATTCAATTAGATGTTAATGTAAATGAACCATAACTATGCAACCCTATTCCTAATAGATTAACCCCAAAATAGCATATCCAAATTATAAGAAAGCCCATTGAGGCCACAATTGCAGAATTTACACTTTCAAAATTTTTATTTGTTCTAATATGTAAATAAATAGCGAATATGGTCCAAGTAATAAATGCCCAAGTCTCCTTTGGATCCCAATTCCAATAGGATCCCCATGCTTCATTAGCCCATACTGCTCCCGAAAGAATACCTACGGTTAAAAGGATAAACCCTAGACTAATAATACGATAACTCCAACGATCCAATTGTTGAATCAATTGATACCTGTAATAATTTTGAGACGAAATAAAAGAAGTGTTTCGTAAGACATTGTTTCTTTCGTTCACGTATTGAATCTCACTAAAGTAAACTGACTCATTTTCTAAATTATTGCTTTTACAAAAAATCCTTATGAATTTTCGAAATGTAATGACTAGAAGAGCTAGTGATAATAATGATCCACACAAAAGAGCTGCATAGCTCAATACCATCATACTTACGTGCATCATTAACCAATGGGATTGGAGAGCGGGTACTAATATCGCGGATTGATGCATTTCAGTTAAAAGACCCGAAGTAGCAAAACCTTGAGTAAAAATAGCACTTGGCGCGGTTATTGCGCTTAAATGGTTTTTATGTTTTTTAAAATACGGAATAATATGAATAATGGAAAAACTCCACGAAAGAAAAATTAATGATTCATATAAATCACTTAATGGTAAATGCCTCAAATACATCCAACGAGTAACTAATAATCCTGTTATGCAGAAAAAAGTAGCTATCATCCCCTTTTCTGACGAATCATCTAGTCCTACGATTTCATCGACTAATAAAATTATCAAATGAATTGTAATTACAATTGAAACGATCGAAAAGGATATATGAGTTAATATATGCTCTAAAGTTGAAAATATCATAAAAATTATTAAATTAATAAGGGCGTCCCTCAATTATAGGAATTGAAATCGGGAATTGAATTCATTATAGGACTTACTCTTTTAGAAGATGCCATGCCGCCACTCGGACTCGAACCGAGATGCTCTAGCACTGCTTCCTAAGAGCAGCGTGTCTACCGATTTCACCATAGCGGCTTATTCGAAATCATAATAACCTATTTTTATTCAATCGTCGAGCTTGAAGGAGTTAATTCAATCCAATATTTTTTTTAGGAAACCATTCAAATTGATGAATAAAAACTTGTTTAAAAATTAGGGATTAAAACGTTTTCGTTAACGTTTTTATTTAACTGAACTAACAATGTATTTTTTCGTAGGCTATTACTTTATGCTCTCCTAAAACTAAAATGTAACAGTTGTAACTAGATAATTTTTACTTCAATCCCTGGATATAAGTAAAAAAAATGTTCGGCCTCGTTTGCATTTTTTAATGATTAATTTCTTTTATCATTTATTTTATTAATCTAAAATAAAAAATGAATTTTATCGATTAATAATTTTTATATAACACAATTTCAGCGATACACTCAAAAGATTTATGTAAATATTTGCATAGTTAGGTTGCGTTAGGATTTTTTGTTGTGTAGAGAATTTGCGTTAAGATTTAGCAAAACCATTAAGTTAGGTATTTGGGATGGTCGTATCAATCATATAAAAAAATTTCGTATAGAAATTGTACCATACTTCAAAATATTTTCTAAATTTTTTAATTAATATATATATATTATATCTTGATCGATCTTCCAATCGAAACATAGGATCTAAAAAAGATCACTCAAAATTGGCGCATTCGTCATATAACTACCTAAAAATGTAAACGGGGCTTTTATTAATTTAATTGGGTTTAAGGAATTTATATAGTGATAATAATTTCTAAAACCCAAAATAATGATTTAAAAGAATAATGATTTAAAAGATTATAAAAAACATTTTAAACTTAATCAATTAGTTTCAACGACCTCTTCTTTATAATATAAAATAAAAAATATAACTAAAAAAAAATTCTGTTTATTATTGAGTAAGGGCGATGGGGAAAGTGATAATCCCCATCCGGAAAATGATAAAACATACTAAAATGAAAGGCGAAACCTTGCGCTTGCGTTTACCCTTTTTTCAAACAAAAAAGTACCGTTCATTTTTAGAATTCAGTAGACAACAGAATTCTTATCTATATCAGAAACGAAAGAAAAATTTGGCTTCAAATTAAAGTAAAACAAATTCAATTTTATATTCGTTTAAATTAAAACATTATGAGACTCATTCTTTTTTATTTATTTTTTTTTTAATGTATATTGTTTATATTGTAATTTATCTTATATATTAATATTTATTCTTTTACTATACTATTATGATGTTAATATTAATTATAATTGATAAATATTATTTATCATTTTTATAACTTATAAATCTTATAAATAAACTATAAACAAAATTATATAACTTTATTAGTTATTAGAACGATTCAGATTATTTATTTGTTACACAAAAAAAACTTTTAGAACTCCCGGTAGAAAGAGATTTCGCTAACGAAAAAGCTTTCAATGCTGCCCTATATCCCTTCCTTTTCCAAATATTTTTACGAATACGTTTTTTTGAAATAGAGGTGCGCTTTTTTGGAACTGCCATTAAAAAGTTATAATAGGTTTTTCGGTTGGATGTGAAAGACATCTATTGTTCAAAATCAATTGTTCTTTACTATTCTCTATCTATTTTTTCTCTAAATTAGACTCCCCAAAAAAAGGGGGGGTAAAAATCACATAAAATATTAATAAGAACGATAAGGTACACTATGCCAAATAGATTGAAGTTGATAAAATAAAAAAAAAAAAAAAAAAAAAGATTGTCCGTTTTGTTTTCTTTCTATTTTCGTCGTGTTACATTTATACATGTAATAAAAAAATCGAAAAGTTTAATAACCCAACCCTTCTCCCGCTTAATTAAAAAATAAAAAAACTTTTTTTTCTATTATATTAATTAATTTAATATTAATTTAATTGGTCAAGCTCGAAGAAAGAGTCCACAAAATTTTAATTATCAAAAGAGACTAGTAGTTAATCTGTTAAAGGATACAAAATACATAATTTAAAGGCATTTTATTTGCCCCTTTTTTTTTCCGTAAAATTAAAGTGTTGGATATCATAGCCTTTCCTACAAATAGCTTTTATTGTAATGGAAGACAAACAATTAGTTACAAAACAAATTGGTTAATGATTCTAAATAACCGAATTACAATAAATAGTTTTAGTTATGGGCTTTATGATTCATATCAAATACTGTTTTTGGTATAATTATTTATCCTTGTTCTATTATTTATCCTTGTTCTATAGATATAAAAAAATTATTGTAATACGTAATAATTAAAATGAAAATTCGAATTTTCATTTTTTATCTTCATAAAATTTTATTTAAAAATTTGAATTTAATATTAACAATTCAGTATTAATAAAATTAAATACGTATTTTTTTTTTTTCACTAGTGACTTATTTATATCATTTGACCAATTGCAACCTCTTGATTTTAAATATTTGAAGTAGTTTGGAAAGATTCAGAATAATTAAGGCTAGAAAATTCTATTTAAGTTTTATTTTATATATCTTAATTTTTTTTTATTAACCGACCCCTTTCAAAAGAAAAGAAATAAGAACCGGTGACTCAGAAACAATTAATTAAGATAATTTTTTTTTTTTTTTTTTTATGGAATATACATATCAATATTCATGGATTATACCTTTCATTCCACTTCCAGTTCCTATCTTAATTGGAACAGGACTTCTACTTTTTCCAACGGCAACAAAAAATCTTCGCCGTATGTGGGCTTTTCCTAGTGTTTTATTATTAAGTATAGTTATGGTTTTTTCAGCCCTTTTTTCTATTCAGCAAATAAATAAAAATTCTGTCTATCAATATGTATGGTCTTGGACCATCAATAATGATTTTTCTTTAGAATTTGGCTGCTTGGTTGATCCACTTACTTCTATTATGTCGATATTAATCACTACTGTTGGAATTATGGTTCTTATTTATAGTGACAATTATATGTCTCATGATCAGGGATATTTGAGATTTTTTGCTTATATGAGTTTTTCCAATACTTCAATGTTGGGATTAGTTACTAGTTCTAATTTGATACAAATTTATATTTTTTGGGAATTAGTTGGAGTGTGTTCTTATCTATTAATAGGTTTTTGGTTCACACGACCCAGTGCCGCGAATGCTTGTCAAAAAGCGTTTGTAACTAATCGTGTCGGGGATTTTGGTTTATTATTAGGAATTTTTGGTTTTTATTGGATAACAGGTAGTTTCGAATTTCGGGATTTGTTTGAAATATTCAATAACTTGGTTTATAATAATGAAGTTAATTTTTTATTTGTTACTTTATGCGCCTCCCTATTATTTGCCGGCGCTGTTGCTAAATCCGCCCAATTTCCCCTTCATGTATGGTTACCTGATGCCATGGAAGGGCCTACCCCCATTTCGGCTCTTATACATGCCGCTACTATGGTAGCAGCAGGAATTTTTCTTGTAGCTCGGCTTCTTCCTCTTTTCATAGTTATACCTTACATTCTAAATCTAATAGCTTTGATAGGTATAATAACATTATTTTTAGGAGCCACTTTAGCTCTTGCTCAAAAAGATATTAAGAAAAGCTTAGCTTATTCTACAATGTCTCAATTGGGTTATATGATGTTAGCTCTAGGTATGGGGTCTTATCGAGCTGCTTTATTTCATTTGATTACTCATGCTTATTCGAAGGCATTGTTGTTCTTAGGATCTGGATCAATTATTCATGCGATGGAAGCTATTGTTGGGTATTCTCCAGATAAAAGTCAGAATATGGTTCTTATGGGCGGTTTAAGAAAACATGTACCAATTACAAAAACTGCTTTTTTATTGGGTACACTTTCTCTTTCTGGTATTCCACCCCTTGCTTGTTTTTGGTCCAAAGATGAAATTCTTAATGATAGTTGGTTGTATTCACCTATTTTTGCAATAATAGCTTGGTCCACAGCAGGATTAACTGCATTTTATATGTTTCGGATCTATTTACTTGCTTTTGAAGGACATTTAAACGTTTATTTTCAAACTTACAGTGGCAAAAAAAGTAGTTCGTTCTATTCAATGTCTCTATGGGGTAAAGATAAAGAAGGACCCGAAATTATTAAAAAAAATTTGCGTTTATTATATTTATTAACGACGAAAAACAATGAAAAAACTTATTTTTTAAACACATATCGAATTAATAGTAATGAAAATAGTAATGAAAATGTAAGAAGCACGGTGCAGCCTTTTATTAGTATTACTCATTTTGGCACTAAAAGCACTTTCTCATATCCCCATGAGTCAGACAATACTATGTTATTTCCGATGCTTGTATTAGTTTTATTTACGTTGTTCGTTGGAGTCATAGGAATTCCTTTCTTCAATCAGGAAGGAATAGATTTGGATATATTATCCAAATTGTTAAGTTCATCCATCAATCTTTTACATCAA